GGAGGTTTGTGATGATTTTGAAATCTTTTCTACTAGGGAATCCATTATGCATGAAGATAATAAATTCCGTCGTTGTGGTTGGGTTCTACTATGGGTTTACGACTACTTTCTCCATAGGACCCTCTTATCTCTTCCTTCTTCGAGCTCGACTTATGGAAGAAGGAACCGAAAGGGAGGTATCAGCAACGACTGGTTTTATTACGGGACAACTTCTTATGTTCATATCAATATATTATGCGCCTCTGTATCTAGCATTGAGTAGACCTCATACAATAACTGTCCTAGCTCTACTATATCTTTTGTTGCATTTCTTTTGGAACAACCACAATTTCTTTTTTGATTATGGATCCGGAAATTCAATGCGAAATCTCAGCATTCATTGTGTATTCCTAAATAATCTGATTTTTCAATTATTCAACCATTTCATTTTGCCAAGCTCAACATTAGCCAGATTAGTCAACATTTCTATGTTTCAATGCAACAATAAGATGTTCTTTGTAACAAGTAGTTTTGTTGGTTGGTTAATTGGTCACACTTTTTTAATGAAATGGGTTGAGTTGGCTTTCTTCTGGATAAGACAGAATCCTTCTATTTCATCGAATAAATACTTTGTGTCAGAATTGAAAAATAATCTAGCTCGAATTTTTCGTATTCTCTTATTTATCACCTGTGTCTACTATTTAGGAAGAATGCCGTCGCCCATTTTCACTAAAAAACTGAAAAAAAAAGAAGCAAATGTAGATATAGAAAAAACTTCCGAAACAAAGGGTACTAAACAGGAACAAGAAGGATCCACTCAAGAAGACCCTTCCATTTCCTTTGATTCGGGAGAAAGGGTGAATAAAATAGATGAAACAGAAGAGATACAAGTGAATGGAAACGAAAATAAAATGGATGAAATCCCCCTTCACTTTCAGGAAACATCCTATAAAAATAGCCCAGTTTCAAAAACTTCTTATCGTAATTCGTATCAAAAAAATCCGAAGTTCGAAATACTTAAAGATAAAAAAAAAAAAGACCTGTTCTGGTTTGAAAAACCTCTTGTGAATCTTCTTTTCGACTATAAACGATGGAATCGCCCATTGCGATATATAAAAAATGCTCGATTTGAGAATGCTGTAAGAAATGAAATGTCACAATATTTTTTTTATACATGCCAAAGTGATGGAAAACAAAGAATATCTTTTACATATCCTCCAAGCTTGTCAACTTTTTTGGAAATGATACAAAGAAAGATGTTTTTGTACGCGCCAGAAAAACTCGTCTTGGAAGAGCTTTCGAATCGTTGGGTTTATACTAATGAAAAAAAAAAAAACAACCTGAGCAACGAATTTTTCAATCGAATCGAAGCTCTAGACAGAGGGTTTCTTGCTCTGGATGTACTCGAAAAAAGAACTAGATTGTGCGATGATGAGACTGAACAAAAATGCTTACCTAAAATAGATGATCCCTTTTTGAACGGATCCTATCGTGGAACAATTAAAGAATTATATTCACGCTCAAGCATAAATGATGATTTTATCATCTCGATAGAAGATTCTATAGAAACAATTGGGAGAAATAAGTTTCATTATATCTTTACTGCGGATTACCCAGAATTTGAATTGACAAACATTGACAACCCTTTGACCTCAATAAAAGAAATTACCGGAGAATCGCCACCCAAATTGAAGGACCCTTCTTTATTTTTATTGTCAGAACAAGGAAAATTTTCGTATTCAGAGAATAAAGCGGAATATTTCTTTACTGCAGTTACAACAGATTTCAACGATCAAACAACTAGAAAAAAATCTATTGGACTAAAAGAAATCAGTAAAAAGGTTCCTCGATGGGCATACAAATTGACGGACGATTTGAAAGAACAAGAGAGGGAAAATGAAGAAGAGTCAACAGAGGATCGCGGTATTCGTTCACGAAAAGCCAAACGTGTAGTAATTTTTACTGATAACGAGCAGAATGCCAATACTAATACTGTTCCCCAAAATACTAGTAATCGTAATCCAGCAGCAGAAGTGGCTTTGATACGTTATTCACAACAATCCGATTTTCGCCGCGATTTAATCAAAGGATCCATGCGCACTCAAAGACGTAAAACAGTTACTTGGGAACTGTTTCAATCAAATGTACATTCACCCCTTTTTTTGGACAGAATAGACAAAAAACCCTTTTTTTTTGCTTTTGATATCTCAGGAATGGTGAATTCCTTTTTTAGGAATTTTACAGGGAAAGGTGTAGAATTCAAAACTTCGGATTTTGAGGAGGAAGAGGCAAGAGAACAGGATAAAAAAACGACAGAGAAAAGAGAGGAGAATGAGCGGATAGCAATAGCGGAGACTTGGGATACTCTTCTATTTGCTCAAGCAATAAGAGGATCCATGTTAGTAACCCAATCAATTCTTAGAAAATATATAGTATTGCCTTCATTGATAATAGCCAAAAATCTTTGCCGTATGTTATTATTTCAATTCCCCGAGTGGTACGAAGATTTAAAAGCGTGGAATAGGGAAATGCATGTTAAATGCACTTATAATGGTGTTCAATTATCAGAAAAAGAATTTCCGAAAAATTGGTTAATCGACGGTATTCAGATAAAGATCCTATTTCCTTTCCGCCTGAAACCTTGGCACAAATCTAAGTTACGATCCCAGCATAGAGAAACAATAAAAAAGAAAGGAAAAAAAGCGAATTTTTTTTTTTTAACAGTTTGGGGAATGGAAACTGATCAGCCTTTTGGTTCTCCCCGAAAACAGCCTTCCTTTTTTGAACCCATTTTTAAAGAATTTGAAACAAAACTTAGAAAGGTGAAAAAGAAATGTTTTATAGCTCTAAAAATTTTAAAAGAAAGAGTAAAATGGGTTTTAAAGGTCTCAAAAGAAAAAACAAGATGGGTTATCCAAACGATTCAATTTCTAAAAAGAATAATGAAAGACCTTGCAAAAAGAAATCCAATTCTATTATTTGGACTGAGAGAAGTATATGAATCGAGCCAAAATGAAAATAATGGGATAATAATAAGGAATCCGAGTACTCATGAATCTTACATTCAAATTAGATCCGCGGATTGGACAAATTCTTTACTGACCGATAAAAAAACAACCGATCTGTCTGATAGGACAATTACGATCAGAAATCAAATCGAAAAAATCACAAAAGACAGGAAAAAAAAATTTCTAACTCTCGACATAAAGATTAGTCCTAACAAGACAAATTGTGATAATATAAAAGTCGAATTACCAAAAAAAATTTGGCAGATATTAAAAGGAAAAAGCACCCGAGCCATACGTAAATGGCACTATTTTATGCAATTTCTTATTGTTATTGAAAAAACCTACACGGATACCCTTTTATTTATAATAAATATTACAAGAATCAATGTACAACCTTTCCTTGAATCAAAAAAAATTATTGAGAAATCCAATTACAATGATAAAACAACTCAAGAAGGAATTGAGGAAACAAATCTAAATACAATTCATTATATTTCGACTATCAAAAAGCCGCTTTCTAATATAAGTAAGAAGAATTCACAGACTCTTTGTGATCTATCCTCTTTGTCACAGGCATATGTATTTTACAAATTATCACAAACCCAAGTTATTAACAAGTATCACTTGAAATCCGTACTTCAATATCAAGGAACATCCCTTTTTCTTAAGTCTATAATAAGGGATTGTTTGAAAACACAAAAAATATTTCATTTCGGATTAAGGCATAAAAAACTTCAAAAGTTTGGAATGAATGATTGGAAAGGCTGGTTAAGAGGTCATTATCACTATCAACATGATTTATCTCAGACTAGATGGTTTAGATTAGTACCACAAAAATGGCGAAATAGGGTCAATCAAAGTTGTCTGGTTCAAAATAAAGACTCAGTCCGTTTTGATTCATACGAAAAAGACCGATTAATTAATTACCAGAATTACCAGAAAAAAAATGATTATGTAGTAGATTCATTACCGAGTCAAAAAGCAAAATTCAAAAGAAACTACAGATATGATCTTTTATCACATAAATATATGAATTATGCCGATAATAAGGACTCATATCTTTATGGATCACCATTACAAGGAAACGAAGTCCGAGGGATTCCCCAGAATTACAACACATATAATCCTGAATTTTGTTATGTGCCAGGGGATATAGTTCTTAGTGATTATCTAAGAGAAGATTCAATTATTGAGACGGATAAAAATACAGATAGAAAATTTGTTGATTGGAGACTTCTTCATTTTTGTCTTAGAAAAAAAAGCGATATTGAGGGTTGGAACAATAGAGATATTGGAACCACGATTAATCAAAATACTCAGAGTGGGACTGATTATTATCAAATAATTGACAAGATGGATAAGAAAGATCTTATTTATCTCGCGAGTCATAAACAAATAAATTCATCCAATCAAAGACAAAACCCTTTTGACTGGATGGGAATGAATGAAAAAAAATTCAATTGTCACATATCAAGTCTCCAACTTTGGTTTTTCCCAGAATTTGTGTTACTTTATAATACATATAAAATTCAACCGTGGATCGTACCAATAAATTTACTTCTTTTGAATTTTAATGGAAACGAAAACGTTAGTGAAAAAAAAAATATCAACAGAACAAAAAAAAAAGATCTTCGTATCTCATCGAATCAAAAAAAATCTCTTGAATTAGAGGTAGAGGATAAAAATCAAAAAGAAAAACAACAATCAGTCCAAGACCAAGTGGATCGGGGATCAGACGCACAAAATCAAGGGAATCTTGCATCAGATATATCAAACCAACAAAAAGATGTTAAAGAAAATTATGAGGGATCAGACACTAGAAATAAAAAACAATCTAAGAGAAACACGGCAGCAGAACTAGATTTATTTCTGAAAAGATATTTTCTTTTTCAATTGAGGTGGGATGATCCTTTGAATCCAAGAATAATCAATAATATTAAAGTATATTGTCTCCTGCTTAGATTGATAAATCCAAAGGAAATTGCTATATACTCTATTCAAAGGGAAGAAATGAGCCTGGACGTAATGCTGATTCAGAAAGATCTAACTCTGAAAAACCTGATAATAAAAGGAATTTTGATTATTGAACCAGTTCGTCTTTCTATAAAATGGAATGGACAATTTATTATGTATCAAGCGATCGCTATTTCATTAGTGCATAAGAGTAAGCACCAAACTCAAACTAATGGAAAATGCCGAGAAAAAAGAAATGTTTATAAGAATGGTCTTGATGAGTCCATTTCACGACATAAAAGGGTGATTGGAAATCGAGACGAAAATCATTATGATTTGCTTGTTCCTGAAAATATTTTATCCCCTAGACGTCGTAGAGAATTCAGAATTCGAATTTGTTTCAATTCGGAGAAAGTGAATGTTGTGGTTAAGAATCTAGTATTTCCCACTGGGAACAATGAAGGTAATCGTGTTCCTTTTTTGGATGAAAGCAAGCATTTTGATATAGATAATATATCCTGTAAGTTCAAATTCTTTGTTTGGCCAAATTATCGATTAGAAGATTTAGCTAGTATGAATCGCTATTGGTTTGATACCAATAACGGTAGTCGTTTCAGTCTGTCAAGGATACATATGTATCCACGATTGAAATTTCGTTGATGGTATATTTCGCATCGATCACGCGTCCGATCCGATATGGTATCTAAGGGGAAACAGACGTACACATGCCCTTATTTGATTGGATTTGTTATATTACATTCTGATACACGATACGGATTCAACGGCCTATCTTATCAATTAATAGATCTAGGAATGACTGGACCGAATCCTCTTTAAGTAAAAATTTTTTTCTTTTGTAGTAGGTGCAGAAATGTACTATCCTTTTGTATCCATATCAAAAACCAATTGCAAATGAGATTTATTATGGATTAATTCAATTTGAAAAAAAAAAGCAAGCAATAACAATAAGTATAAAGCAAAAGCAGTAAGTCTAAGTATATGAAGAAATCTATATTTTTGAGTATACCAAATAAAAAAGGACGGCATTCTCTTATTATTATTACTGATCCCTAAAATCCCATATCTTTGAAAAAAAAAGGAAAAAGGAGAGAAGCACTCGTTATTATGGTAAAAAATTCATTCATCTCAGTTATTTCGCAAGAAGAAAAAGAAGAAAATAAGGGTTCTGTTGAATTTCAAGTATTCAGTTTCACTAATAAAATACGGAGACTTGCTTCACATTTGGAATTGCACAGAAAAGACTATTCATCTCAGAGAGGTCTACGGAAAATTCTGGGAAAACGTCAACGGCTATTGGCTTATTTGTCAAAGAGAAATAAAGTACGTTATAAAGAATTAATGGGTCAGTTGGATATTCGGAACCCCAAAACTCGTTAAACTAATTGGAATATTGAATTTTTTGAATTATTTGATTTATTCGATTTGAACTAAATGTGGATGAACTTCATGTCGTTTTCAGCAATTCATGGAATAATGAATCGGGGAAAAAATATGCCTGTACCTGCTACAAGAAAAGACCTCATGAGAGTCAATATGGGTCCACATCACCCATCGATGCATGGTGTTCTTCGACTCATCGTTACTCTAGACGGTGAAGATGTTATTGACTGCGAACCCATATTAGGTTATTTACACCGAGGAATGGAAAAAATTGCGGAAAATCGAACAATTATACAATATCTGCCTTATGTAACACGTTGGGATTATTTAGCTACTATGTTTACAGAAGCAATAACGGTAAATGGACCAGAACAGTTGGGAAATATTCAAGTACCGAAAAGAGCTAGCTATATTAGAGTAATTATGCTGGAACTGAGTCGTATAGCTTCTCATTTGTTATGGCTGGGCCCCTTTATGGCGGATATTGGTGCGCAGACTCCCTTTTTCTATATTTTCAGAGAGAGAGAATTAATATATGATCTATTCGAAGCTGCTACGGGTATGCGAATGATGCATAATTATTTCCGTATCGGAGGAGTCGCAGCCGATCTACCCTATGGCTGGATAGATAAATGTTTCGATTTCTGTGATTATTTTTTAACGGGGGTTACTGAATATCAAAAGCTTATTACGCGCAATCCTATTTTTTTCGAACGAGTTGAAGGGGTAGGCGTTATTGGAGGGGAGGAAGCAATAAATTGGGGTTTGTCAGGACCAATGTTACGAGCTTCCGGGATTCAATGGGATCTTCGTAAAGTTGATAATTATGAGTGTTACGACGAATTTGATTGGGAAGTACAATGGCAAAAAGAGGGAGATTCATTAGCTCGTTATTTAGTCCGAATCAGTGAAATGGCAGAATCCATAAAAATAATTCAACAAGCCCTGGAAGGAATTCCGGGGGGGCCTTATGAAAATTTAGAAGTCCGCCGTTTGGATAGAGCAAGGGATTCCGAATGGAATGATTTTGAATATCGATTCATTAGTAAAAAACCTTCACCTACTTTGGAATTGTCGAAACAAGAACTTTATGTGAGAGTGGAAGCTCCAAAAGGGGAATTGGGAATTTTTCTTATAGGAGATCAGAGCGTTTTTCCCTGGAGATGGAAAATTCGCCCGCCGGGTTTTATCAATTTGCAAATTCTTCCTCAGTTAGTTAAAAGAATGAAATTGGCTGATATTATGACGATACTAGGTAGTATAGATATCATTATGGGAGAAGTTGATCGGTGAAATGATAATAGATATGACAGAAGTACAAGCTATCAATTCTTTTTTCAGATCGGAATCCTTAAAAGAGGTTTATGGGCTCATATGGTTGCTTGTCCCTATTTTTACTCCCGCACCGGGAATCATAATAGGGGTACTAGTAATTGTGTGGTTAGAAAGGCAAATATCCGCAGGGGTACAACAACGTATTGGACCCGAATACGCCGGCCCTTTGGGAATTCTTCAAGCTCTAGCAGACGGGACAAAACTACTTTTCAAAGAAGATCTTCTCCCATCTAGAGGGGATATTCGTTTATTCAGTATCGGACCATCAATAGCAGTCATATCCATTTTCATAAGTTATTCAGTAATTCCTTTTGGCTATCGCGTTGTTTTAGACGATCTCAGTATAGGTGTTTTTTTATGGATTGCCATTTCGAGTATTGCTCCTATTGGACTTCTTATGTCAGGGTATGGATCGAATAATAAATATTCCTTTTTAGGTGGTCTCCGAGCTGCTGCTCAATCGATTAGTTATGAAATACCATTAACTCTATGTGTGTTATCAATATCTCTACGTGCGATTCGTTGGGACATACACTTTTTTTTACCTATCTTTTGATTTTCTTTAAGTTGAAAGTTGAAAGTAGTGAATAAACATTTTTATTTTTTATTCATCATCGTTCCGATGAACTAAACCAGATAGTTATATGAGTGAGACAAAACAGCTTACAAATTGGCAGTAAAAGGATTGAGTCTCAGTCCCTAGGTACAAGAGTTAAGCGGAAGTAAAAACAGTGGAAACTGTTTACCCCAAAATTGGTTGATTAGTCATCATAGTTTTAAGCGGGTATAAAAGATCAACCATATGGAGTTTCCACTATTGTCTGGATTACCATACTGGGGATCGAGCAAAAATGAGTGGACGCTTAGGAACACCAAGGTACACAAAGGATTAGTAATGTATATTAAAGTAAGTTATCCAAAGGAGTATTCTGTGTAAAAAATAAAAGGAATTCAAACGGGGCTTAAAATTGGTAGAAATGCTTAAGTAGTACTTCCCCACGATCCCGATCCAGAGTATGTATGCTCCTATCCACTGATTAAAGAAATGACTATCAGGAACGAAGTAATCCTTTACTTATACTTATATTCTATTTATGAACTTTAGTTATTAGATTCATTTTTTTTTATTTCTATCAATAAAATCAATAATTAAATTGAAATAAAATATTTCGATATTTAGAATAGAATTTTTTTATTAATTTTTCTATGCATATTAATATTATAAGAATTCCATGCTGATTCGTAAACTAATACTAATATAATTAAGTAGAATGTCGAATTCTTTTGATTAAGAAAAAGATATGAATCGAAATTTATTGATACAACGAGTGTTTTATTGAATTAAAAGATTCAGTTATTACTGAACAAAGAAAAATGAAAATTTTGAAGGATGAGATCAATTCGGAAGCACTTTTTGTTGTTATTATAGCAGACAGAATTGCATTGGTCTAATTTTGGATTTGCCGATATATCTTTACTCTATCTACTCTACAAACATAGGGAAATAATATCGAATTAGTCCTTAGATTTATTGGTAGCCATCGAGGAGCCGTATGAAACTGAAGTCTCATGTACGGTTCTGCAGTAGCGATGGAAACAGTAATGTTATCACCGACTATAATTATCTAACAGTTCAAGTACGGTTGATATAGTGGAGGCGCAGTCAAAATACGGGTTTGGGGGGTGGAATCTGTGGCGTCAACCTATAGGGTTTGCGGTTTTTCTAATTTCTTCCCTAGCGGAATGTGAGAGATTGCCTTTTGATTTACCAGAAGCAGAGGAAGAATTAGTAGCGGGTTATCAAACCGAATATTCAGGTATCAAATTTGGTTTATTTTACGTTGCTTCCTATCTCAATCTACTAGTTTCTTCATTATTTGTAACGGTTCTTTACTTGGGCGGTTGGAATCTCTCTCTTCCATACACATCTATTCCTGAGCTTATTGGAATAAATGAAGTGGGTGGAGTCTTTGGAACGACAATTGGTATATTTATTACATTAGCCAAAGCTTATTTGTTTCTGTTCATTCCTATCACAACAAGATGGACTTTACCTAGGATGAGAATAGACCAACTATTAAATCTTGGGTGGAAATTTCTTTTACCTATCTCTTTAGGTAATCTATTATTGACAACTTCTTCCCAACTCCTTTCACTGTAAAGGCATACGATATTCTAGATTCATAACTTCGTTCAAACAAGAGACAGAAACATGAAATAATTTAGGGATATTCATGCTATGGTTCCTATGGTAATTGGTTTCATGAATTATGGTCAACAAACAGTACGAGCTGCAAGGTACATCGGTCAAAGTTTCATGATTACCTTATCCCACACAAATCGTTTACCCGTAACTATTCAATATCCTTATGAAAAGTTGATCACATCTGAGCGTTTCCGAGGTCGAATCCACTTTGAATTTGATAAATGCATTGCTTGTGAAGTATGTGTTCGTGTGTGCCCTATGGATCTACCCGTTGTAGATTGGAAACTGGAAACTGATATTCGAAAGAAACGATTGCTTAATTACAGTATTGATTTCGGAATCTGTATATTTTGTGGTAACTGCGTCGAGTATTGTCCAACTAACTGTTTATCAATGACTGAAGAATATGAACTTTCTACTTATGATCGTCATGAATTGGCTTATAATCAAATTGCTTTGGGCAGGTTACCAATGTCAGTAATTGAGGATTACACCATTTCCCCAATTATGAATTCTACTCAAATAAACAAAGTCACGAGTCAATCCCTTGATTCAAAAACAATTACCAATTCTTAAGATTCAGTTGTGATCTAAAGGAGCGAAGTTTTTGTCATTTCAGTGTGCTGCGGAAATAACTCAAAATCCTAACTATGATTTTGTGGAAGTTACTGTTTGCTTTGGATTGAAAATTCATTCATATACCCTTGATGGTTTCAAAATATATATCAAAATTCAAATTAATAATTAAAACGAAATGTATTAAATGTCTAATTGAAAATCTAATAAAATAATAAAAAAATTATTTGAATATAAATAGAATAATACTTCGATTTATATATTATTATTCTATAGAATAGAAATATATAAAAATTTAATATAATTCTAATATAATAGTAATAGAAAATTCTAATATAATAGTAATAGAAATAAAATTCCTAACTAATCTTTTGGATAGATAAATGAGATTCAATTTATAAGTGTATCTAGAACAATCCCCGCCCACTCCATTAGGGTTAAATTCAATTAGGAGCATTGCATAACGTATAAAAAAAAATAGAAATAGATAGGGTAATTTCTTTTTTCCTGGTCTAGTCAATAAGGTCATGAAACATTTCTACTTTTTATCTCTGATTTTACATATAATGGATTTACCTGGACCAATACATGATTTTCTTTTAGTATTTTTGGGATCGGGTCTTATAATAGGGGGTCTGGGAGTGGTATTATTTACCAATCCTATTTTGTCTGCCTTTTCCTTGGGATTGGTTCTTGTTTGTATATCTTTCTTCTATATTCTAGCGAACTCCCATTTTGTAGCTGCCGCACAGCTCCTTATTTATGTGGGAGCCATCAATGTCTTAATCATATTTGCTGTGATGTTTATGAATGGTTCAGAATATTACAACGATTTCCATCTCTGGACCGTTGGAGATGGAGCCACTTTATTAGTTTGTACAAGTATTTTTGTTTCACTAATTACTACTATCCTAGATACGTCATGGTACGGAATTATTTGGACGACAAAATCCAACCAGATTATAGAGCAGGATTTAATAAACAACAGTCAACAAATCGGGATTCATTTATCAACAGATTTTTTTCTTCCATTTGAACTTATTTCTATAATTCTTTTAGTTGCCTTGATAGGTGCGATTGCTATGGCTCGTCAGTAATAAAAAAAACTTATAAATCCAAATCAAATAAGACAAAATTTTGTCTTATTCTATTAACTATAAAATTTCTTTCAATTCTATTTTCAAACTGTTCATGTAGAAAATAGAAATGCATTTAGTTCGATCTATTATCAATACTTTCTTTTATTACGTATTTGTTATATTCTAGTCAATCGAATCGCGGGAATTGTTGTTCATATTGAAAGGAATCAAGATTGGTCGAGATTGGTCAGGAGTCAGTCAATGCTGCTCGAGCATGTACTTGTTTTGAGTGCCTTTTTATTTTCGATCGGTATCTATGGATTGATTACAAGTCGAAATATGGTTAGAGCACTTATGTGTCTTGAACTTATACTGAACGCGGTTAATATGAATTTCGTAACATTTTCAAATTTGTTTGATAATCGCCAATTAAAGGGAGACATTTTCTCCATTTTTGTTATAGCTATTGCAGCCGCTGAAGCAGCTATTGGATTAGCTATTGTTTCATCAATTCATCGTAATCGAAGATCAATTCGTATCAATCAATCTAATTTGTTGAATAAATAGTGGTAATCATAAATATATATATTATTTCTATAGAAATAATGGAGTATTCACCAATTCGAACTGTTATGTATGACAGAAAAAACATATGACTCTGTTTGCTAAAACACAAGAAATCAAAGTATCTTGGCTCTTTTTCTTCTCATGGACAAATCCAGAAATAGATTGATTCGAAAACAATTCTGGTAAATCATTGATTCGTCTGGTGTTTAAAATATATGATTTCTTGACTACTTTTACTTTACTAGATTGAAAATCTCTGACGTTCAAAAAATTGATAGATCCAATGTCACATTCAGTAAAGATATATGATACATGTATAGGGTGTACTCAATGTGTACGAGCCTGCCCCACGGATGTATTAGAAATGATACCTTGGGATGGGTGTAAAGCTAAGCAAATTGCTTCTGCTCCAAGAACAGAAGACTGTGTAGGTTGTAAAAGGTGTGAATCCGCCTGTCCAACGGATTTCTTGAGTGTCCGGGTTTATTTATGGCATGAGACAACTCGCAGCATGGGCCTAGCTTATTAATTTAATACGTTTCAGAAAACTCCACTTGAATCCATTTGATTTCTCTTTACCGACAAAAACCCGCGCGCAATTATCGAACCGATAATTGCGCACGGGTTTTTCTGGTCAAAGTGTATCTTGTATTTACCACGAAAAATTTTCCTTGGTTAACAATAATTGTTGCTTTGCCGATATTCGCAGGTTCTTCAATTCTATTTTTCCCTCATCGGGGAAATAAGGTAATTCGGTGGTATACTATATGCATATGTATCCTCGAACTCCTTCTAACGACCCATGTGTTTTGTTATCATTTCCAATTGGATGATCCATTAATCCAATTAGAACAAGATTATCCATGGATAAATCTTTTTGATTTTCATTGGAGACTAGGAATCGATGGACTTTCCGTGGGACCCATTTTACTAACAGGATTCATCACTACTTTAGCTACTTTAGCAGCTTGGCCAGCTACTCGAGATTCGCGATTGTTCCATTTCCTGATGTTAGCAATGTACAGCGGTCAAATAGGATCATTTTCTTCTCGAGATCTTTTACTTTTCTTCATTATGTGGGAGTTTGAATTAATTCCGGTTTACCTACTTCTATCTATGTGGGGAGGGAAGAAACGTTTGTACTCGGCTACAAAGTTTATTTTGTACACCGCGGGGGGCTCCATTTTTCTTTTAATGGGAGTTCTGGGTATGGGTTTATACGGTTCCGATGAACCAACATTTAATTTTGAAACATTAGCTAATCAATCCTATCCTGCGGTGTTGGAAATAATATTCTATTTTGGATTTCTTATTGCTTATGCTGTCAAATCACCAATTATACCCTTACATACGTGGTTACCAGATACACACGGAGAAGCACATTATAGTACATGTATGCTTCTAGCCGGAATCTTATTAAAAATGGGGGCGTATGGATTGGTTCGGATTAATATGGAATTATTACCTCATGCCCATTTTCTATTTTCTCCTTGGTTGGTGATAGTGGGCACAATGCAAATAATCTATGCAGCTTCAACATCTCCTGGCCAACGCAATTTAAAAAAGAGAATTGCCTATTCCTCAGTATCTCATATGGGTTTCACAATAATAGGAATTAGTTCCATAACTGATAAGGGACTCAATGGAGCCATTTTACAAATAATCTCTCATGGATTTATTGGTGCCGCGCTTTTTTTCCTGGCAGGAACAACTTACGATAGAATACGTCTTCTTTATCTTGACGAAATGGGAGGAATAGCTATTCCAATGCCAAAAATTTTTACGATGTTCAGTAGCTTCTCGATGGCTTCTCTTGCCTTGCCGGGAATGAGCGGTTTTGTTGCGGAATTAGTAGTATTTTTTGGAATAATTACCAGCCAAAAATATCTTTTAATTCCAAAAATCCTAATTACTTTTGTAATGGCAATTGGAATGATATTAACTCCTATTTATTCATTAGCTATGTTACGCCAGATGTTCTATGGATACAAGCAATTTTATGCCCAAAACTTGCATTTTTTGGATTCTGGACCCCGAGAACTATTTATTTCGATTTGTATCTTTTTGCCCGTAATAGGTATTGGGATTTATCCGGATTTTGTTTTCTCCCTATCAGTTGACAAGGTAGAAGCTATTCTATCTAATTACTTTTATAGATAGTTTTCGTAAGACACAAAAAAATCCTGTAATTGAAAGATTTACAAAATCGTTCGTTGGATAGGGGCAATGAGAAAAAAAGTCTTATTAGTTTATCCTTCTCTTAAATAAAAAAAAGAATTAAGTGAATTCTAGAATCAAAATCATGGCTTTTTTTTGAGAATCATTTGAATCACTACTTGGACTTGATTCAAATGATTCTCAAAAAAACTCTCCTTATTATATAAACTATCCCCATGTATTGTATCAGTCGTCCTTTCTTTAAAGAAATCTTAAATTAATGTGAATGAACCGTAACTATGTAGTCCTATTCCTAATAGGTTGACCCCAAAATAACATATCCAAATTATAAGAAATCCCATAGAAGCCAAAATTGCAGAATTTTTGTTGCCCCAATTATTATTTGTTCTAGTGTGTAAATAAATTGCGAATATGGTCCAAGTAATAAATGCCCAAGTCTCCTTTGGATCCCAATTCCAATATGATCCCCAGGCCTCATTAGCCCATACCGCTCCTGAAAGAATACCTATGGTTAAAAAGAGAAATCCTAGACTAATGACACGACAACTCCAACAATCCAATTGCTGAATCAATTGATACCTATGATAATTTCGAACCGAAAGAAAACAAGTATTTCGTAAAACATTGTTTTTTTCATTCACATATTGGATCTTATCAAATAAAATTGGCCTAATTAAGAATGATAAACTATCACTTTTACAGAAGATTTCCACATTTTTTCGAAATGTAATTACTAGAAGAGCTACGGATAATAATGATCCACATAAAAGAGCTGCATAGCTTAATACCATCATACTCACATGCATCATTAACCACTGGGATTGGAGAGCGGGTACTAATATTGCGGATTGATGCATTTCAGTTAAAAGACCTGAAGTAACAAAGCCTTGAGTCAAAATAGCACTTGGTGCAGATATTGCACTAAAATGATTTTTATTTTTCTGGTTCCTAAAATAAGGAACCCTATGGATAATAGAAAAACTCCATGAAAGAAACGTTAATGATTCATATAAATTACTTAAGGGAAAATGTCCCGAATCAACCCAACGAGTAACTAATATTACGGTTATACAAAACAAAGTCACTATCATAGCCTTTTCTGACGAATTATATAATCCTATGATTTCGCGGACTAATAAAGTCATAAAAAAAATTGTAATTACAATTGAAACGATCGAAAAAGAAATGTGAGTTAATATATGTTCTAAAGTAGAAAATATCATAAAAAAATCCTAAAAGAGGGAGCCCCTAGGGATGGGATGAAATAAATTCTTGAATTCATTATAGAATGAAATTTATTTTTTTTATAAGATGCCGCCACTCGGACTCGAACCGAGATGCTCTAGCACTGCTTCCTAAGAGCAGCGTGTCTACCAATTTCACCATAGCGGCTTGTTAAAAATCATAATAGCTCATCCATATTTAATGGTCGAGATTCAAGGAGTCAATTCAATATCCTTTAGGATACATTAAAATAAAAGTAGATGAATAGGGAATCACTCAAATTCCTATTTGAACGTTCAATAATCTTCCTAATTTTATTGTAGGATGGTATTCGTTTTCACAACGGGGTTTGTGCGATTTTAAGTTCTCAACAGAGCAGTTTGAATTAGCTAGTTTTGACCTCGATCCGAGCATAGCGAATGTTTTTTTCTTATTTCAATTTGATGGATTCGAGATGAGAAAAAAATTCATTGACAAAATGCACATTTTCAATGCAATGAAAAAAATTTGCGACAGTAAAGCGATCAAGATATCTATATAGATATCTTGATCGAGCCCGTAGTTCATAGGCTCCATATTCGAAATATAGAATCCAATAAAATACATAATCCAAGAAACCCTCTAAAAAAAAACTTTTATTATAGTTTGTAAAAAAAAAGAAATGAATCAATGGGGAAAATCCCTGCACCACAAAAAAAAAGAACCTATAAAAAAAACAAGATGAAACTTTGTATCGTTTGCTTTATTCTTTTTTTTGTTTGAGTACTTGAATTTCCAATCCAGTAGACAGAAGAATTCTTCTACATACCATAATGTGCGATTATATCTTTTATTGATCAGTTCGATATACAAAATAAAAATAGAAAAGATTAGTTAATGAGAATAATTCATCTGATAAATGCAATTCACCAATTTTTTGATTCATATCAATTTCTATTATTTCAATACTTGATTATTTTTTTGTCGCACAAAAAAACTTTTAGAATTCCCGGTAGACAGAGATTTTGCTAAAGAGAAAGCGTTTAGCGCTGCCCAAAACGCTTTGATTTTCCAAATGTTTTTATGAATACGCTTTTTTAATAGCGAAGTACGTTTCTTCGGAACTGCCATTCACAAATAAAGAGGTTACTCATTGGTATAGTTTAATGTGAAAGACATGTGCTGGTTGTTCAAAATGGATCGTTCTTTCTTTTTATTCCTTATCCATTTTATGGTTACCCATATATATATATTTTTTTATTTTACTAGATGATATTTATTTGATAACATCTAATATGAATACGATAACATACAATATGAATATTGTGAATTGCAGAGAGTTTTCCTAGGGAAAAATTGAATATGTGATTCTTTTTTCAAAAGTAATTTTTTGTTTTACATTTTTGTTACATACGAAAAAAGAAAAATTAGGACGGTACTCTTATGGATCATTCGGATCCATATCCATAAGATCCATTGCTATAGAAATCGAATTGTTTGCTGTTGAAAAATAATAAAAAAAGGGGGTAGGGGGAGGGGATTCAATTCATATATCCGCCTATTTTCGTCGTGTTAACTTCATTTTTTTTTTTGAATTGTATATTTCTAATATAATTGATAATAACAATGAAAAAAATCAATTCAATGAAAAGACAAAAATTGATAATTTTCAGAATCCTTAATCCTTACCTAATTTATTTCAGAAAACTCTACTGTAAAATTATCAAACAAAAAGTAGAGTATTTAATCTCTTAAACGATATAAATGATACATGATTTCAGAAAAAGACTCTTTTTGGAATTTCCTCATTCAGTTCTATGCAAAGTGACAGGTAACGAAGTGACAAGTATTTTAGGGTTTCTCATAAAATAAGCATAATATAATAGGGTTGGTTTTCCATAAACATAAGTTGTTTTATTGGAATGGAACCCACTCAATCCCTTCAACAATGAACTAGTTACTGATTCTGAAGAAACTAACTCAAAGAACGAGATCCTTTTTGACTTTTCTTTTTTTATTGTATTGGGTCAAGTTATTGGCGAATTCGAGGATTCTAATCTGGATTAGAATCAAGTCCTTTTTTGGTATAATTCTTTTTCCTTATTCCTTAACTTTACGGACATTAATTATCTTAATATGGAATGTTAAAAATCTCATAGTTAATAACAATAACTAAGTATTTTCCACAGTGATTTTATCCTATCTTTTGGCCAATTCTAACTTCTTGAGTTGAATATTTCCAATCTTTGGGAAAGAATCAAAATGATTAAGAATTGAAAGTTATATTTGAGTTCTTTCATATCCTTTTTCATATCCTTTTTCATATCTTTTTTTTATTTAGTTTCTTGCTCCCTTTGAGAGAGGGAAAGGCTGGTGAATTGGAAACAGTTTATACGGGAAAATAAAGAATAAAAAAAAGGTTGGATTTTTTTTATGGAATATACATATAAATATGCATGGATCATACCTTTCGTTCCACTTCCAGTTCCGATAGCCATAGGATTGGGGCTTCTCCTTGTTCCGACGGCAACAAAAAATCTTCGGCGTGTGTGGGCTTTTCCTAGTGTTTTCTTACTAAGTATCGTTATGATTTTTTCAGCCGATCTGGCTATTCGGCAAATAAAGGGTAGTCCTATCTATCAATATGGATGGTCTTGGACCATCGATAATGATTTTTCCTTAGAGTTCGGTCACTTGATCGATCCGCTTACTTCTATTATGTCAATATTAATCACTACTGTTGGAGTAATGGTTCTTATTTATAGTGACAATTATATGTCTCATGATCAAGGATATTTGAGATTTTTTGCTTATATGAGTTTTTCCAATGCTTCCATGTTGGGATTAGTTACTAGTTCCAATTTAATACAAATTTATATTTTTTGGGAATTGGTTGGAATGTGTTCGTATCTATTAATAGGATTTTGGTTCACACGACCTATTGCGGCAAATGCGTGTCAAAAAGCATTTGTAACTAATCGTGTAGGCGATTTTGGTTTATTATTAGGAATCTTAGGTCTTTATTGGATAACGGGCAGTTTAGAATTTCGGGATTTATTCGAAATAGTCAATAACTTGATTGATAATAATGGGGTCAATTCTTTATTTCTTATTCTCTGTGCTTCCCTATTATTCGTTGGTGCAATTGCTAAATCTGCACAATTTCCCCTTCATGTATGGTTACCCGATGCTATGGAGGGACCCACTCCCATTTCGGCTCTTATACATGCCGCTACTATGGTAGCAGCGGGGATTTTTCTTGTCGCTCGGCTTTTTCCTCTTTTCACAAGCATACCTTACACACTGAATCTAATTTCGTTGGTAGGTATAATAACAGTCCTATTAGGAGCTACCCTGGCCCTTGCTCAAAGAGATATTAAGAGAAGTTTAGCCTATTCCACAATGTCTCAATTAGGGTATATCATGCTAGCTTTAGGTATGGGGTCTTATCGAGCTGCTTTATTTCATTTGATCACTCATGCCTATTCAAAAGCATTATTATTTTTAGGATCCGGATCCATTATTCATTCAATGGAACCCATTGTTGGATATTCTCCTGATAAAAGTCAGAACATGGCTCTGATGGGCGGTTTAACAAAATATATCCCAATTACAAAATTTGCTTTTTTATTGGGTACACTTTCGCTTTGTGGTATTCCACCTCTCGCTTGTTTTTGGTCAAAAGACGAAATTCTTAATGATAGTTGGTTGTACTCACCAATTTTCGCGATACTAGCCTTTTTCACAGCAGGATTAACTGCATTTTATATGTTTCGGGTGTATTTACTTACTTTTGAAGGGAATTTAAACATTCATTTTCAAAATTACAGCGGTAAAAAAAATAGCTCGTTGTATTCAATATCCATATGGGGTAAAAATGGAACGAAAACCATAACGAATCAATTTTTTTTCTCAAAAATGAATAAAAAGGAAAGGGCTTCCCTTTGTTCGAAAAAGACATATCCAATTGATGGAAATGTAAGAAATATGAGGCAACCTCTCGTTACTATTACTCAGTTTACTAATAAACAAACTTTACAGTATCCCCATGAATCGGAAAATACTATGCTCTTATCACTTGTTGCATTGGTCTTATTGACTTTTTTTGTTGGATATATAGGAATTCCCTTTGATCAAGAAGGAGGGGATTTTGATATATTATCAAAATGGTTAACTCCGTCAATAAACCTTTTACATACAAATTCGAACAATTCTCTGGATTGGTATGAATTTGTCACAAATTCTTTTTTTTCAGTAAGTATAGCTTACTTTGGAATATTTATAGCGTCTCTTTTATATAGGCCCGTTTATTCATCTTTCCAGAATTTTGATTTGATAAATTCATTTGTTAAACTGGGCCCTAATAGAATTTTCTGGGACCAAATAATCAATGTGATATATAATTGGTCATATAATCGTGGGTACATAGATGCTTTTTATGCAATAACCTTAACTAGGGGTATAGGGGGGTTAGCTGAACTAACTCATTTTGTTGATAGACAGGTAATTGATGGA